TATTGTTCCTCCAACGATCGTAGTACCGAGTACTTCCTGACGAGCTCTAATATGATCAGATTTATAAGTAAGCATCTCTTGTAAAATATGAGCAACACCAAATCCCTCTAAAGCCCAAACTTCCATTTCCCCCACCCGTTGTCCTCCTTGCTTGGCCCTTCCTCTAAGGGGTTGTTGTGTAACAAGTGCGTAATGTCCACTGGAACGTCCATGGATTTTATCATCAACTTGATGAATTAATTTAAGGATATAAGACTTTCCTATTAGAACAGCTTGTTCAAAAGGCTCTCCTGTTCTTCCATCAAATATTATGCTTTTTCCCGGATACTCGGGTTCAAATACCCATGGATTTTTTGTTTTTTTACTGGCTTCATATAATTCAGGAAACACTAGTTTTCTCGAAGCCTCTTGTTCATATCTCTCATCAAAAGGTGCTATTCTATAATGTCTGTTTAGCAGATCCCCTGCTAATCCGAGTGAGCATTCAAATATCTGCCCCACATTCATTCGTGAGGGTACTCCTAATGGGTTGAAGACCATATCAACCGGTGTTCCATCTTGCAAATAGGGCATATCTTGTCTAGGCAAAATTTTGGAAATAATACCTTTATTCCCATGTCTTCCAGCTACTTTATCACCTACTTTTATTTCACGTTTCTGTGAAATATATACACGAATCATTTCTGGATTATAACTGGAACCCTCTTTTTTACGAATCCATCTCACATCAATAACTCGGCCCCTTCCGCCTATGGGTAGTTTTAGAGAAGTTTCTTTTGCAGTGGATACCTGAATGCCAAGTATGGCTCGTAATAATCTATCTTCCGGGGCATACGACGATTCGTTCGCTGTCTGAGGCGTTAATTTGCCTACTAAAATATCGCCTGTTTCTACCCAAGATCCCAGCATCACAATTCCATTTCTGTCTAAATTGCGGAGTAAATGAGCCTCTAAATGAGGTATTTCATTAGTGATTCTTTCAGGACCTTGACTTGTCATATGAGTTTTAATTTCATATTTCCGGATGTGAAAAGAAGTATAAATATCGCTATATACCAGACGTTCACTAATGAGTACTGCATCTTCAAAATTGTAGCCTTCCCATGGCATATAAGCTACTAATACGTTTTTTCCCAAAGCGAGTTCTCCACCAAGGGTAGCCGTGCCGTCTGCTAAAATTTGTCCCTTTTTAATGTATTTACCCCGCTGAATCTGAGGTTTTTGATGCATACAAGTATTTTTGTTGGAACGTTGACATATAACTAACGGAACGTTTATAGTATCCCCATTACTTGAGAAAATGATCTTGTGAGTATCCGTATAAATGATCTTTCCCTCGTGTTCCGCTATAGCGGAAACTCCCGAATCTAGAGCCGCTTGGCGTTCCAGCCCAGTTCCAACAATGCACTTCTCGGACCGAGAAAGTGGAACTGCTTGACGTTGCATATTAGAACTCATTAAAGCCCGATTCGCATCATTATGCTCGATAAAAGGAATGAGGGAGGCTCCAATAGAAAAATATTGGAAGGGAAAAATGCTTCGAAGATGAATCTTTTCCCATGCAACAGTCAGGAATTCTTGACGATATCGAGCTGGAACAACCTGTTCTTCCTGAATACCTCGATTCAAGGCCAAAGAATTTCCTGCCGCTACCATATAATATTCATCTCTACTTGGTGATAAATAAAGAATCTGTGCCTCTTTTGATTTTGATCTCTCAGATATTTCATAAAACGGACTCTCTATGGATCCCCAATGACCAATCCTCACATGAATAGCTAAGGATCCAATAAGTCCAACATTGATTCCTTCAGACGTGTCAATTGGGCAAATACGCCCATAGTGACTAGGATGAATATCTCGTATCCGAAAACTCGCAGTTCGCCCTGTCAATCCTCCAGGACCCAAAAAACTCAATTTTCGCCCATGAACGATTTGTGTCAATGGATTAGTTCGATCCAAAACTTGAGATAAAGGATGTAGGCCGAAAAACGATTCATAAGTGGTTGTTAATGAAGTTGAAGTTACCAAATTTTGAGGAGTCGGTATCAATTTATGCCTGATTGCTCCACATATAGTTCCTCGAACCGCATTTTCTAAACGAACAAGAGCCAATCCGAATTGATCCTGTAACAGATCTGCTACAGAACGAATACGTTTATTTTTCAAGTGATTTATATCGTCAAGTGTACCCATTCCAAATTTCATTCCGATCAAATGATCCGCAGCAGCCAATACATCTCGTGGTAACAAAAATGTACTGCTCTGAGGTATATCAAGATTCAGTCTCCAATTTATATTTCGTCGACCAATCCTTCCTAATTCACATCTTTGTTGAAAAAATTTCTTTTGTAATTCCTTACATAAGGACTCAGAAAATACCGGATCCCCACCTACACAAGCAAATTGTTGATAAAACTCCAAAATAGCATTTTCTTTTGACCCAATCTTTTTTTTCTCTTTATCATTCGGAAAAGACAAGAAAATTTCAGGGTAACAAACGTTATCTAGAATTTCTTTTAGATTCAAGCCCATAGCTGATGATAAAACTAGAATAGATATTTTTTGTTTCCTACTCACACGGGCCCATATCCTTGCTTTTCTATCAATTTCTAATTCTGATCTTCCTCCCCAATCTGATATTATGGTACTCGTATAGACAGAAATTCCGTTATGGTCCAATTCTGAACGGTAGTAAATACCGGGACTTTGCAATATTTGATTGATCACAATTCTATAAATTCCATTTACTATAGAGGTTCCCAGAGAATTCATTATAGGAATGTTTCCAATAAATACGGTTTGTTCTTGCATATCTCTACCGGTTTTCAAAATTAATCCCGCGGGTACATATAATTCAGAAGAATATGTGAGTGATTCATACACAGCATCTCTTTCTTTTAGCAAGGGTTCCACCAATTTATATCTTTCCACAAATAATTTAAATTCAATTTCTTGATCTGTATCTTCAATTTTTGGAAACTTATGAAATTCTTCCGTCAAGCCCTGATTAATGAACCTAAAAAATCCCTCAAATTGTATCTGACTAAATCCAGGTATTGTGGACATTTCCTCATTTCCATCCCGGAGCATCTTAATCTTGAGTTTCCTCTTTATCGAAAAAATCCCATTATTGGCTCACTCTTCATCGAACCATATGGATCGATATAGCAATGATGGAATGTATATTCTGTTTACTGAATCACATGAAATTTTAGCCAACTCCATAACTCCATATATATATTTTATACGTATGAACGGAGACGAGACAGAGGAATAAAGAGGATTTTCGACGCAAATTATAATTTGCGACAGATACAAATAGAAATGAATTGATAAAAAACAAATATTCCTGGAAAAAAAATTATGCCACTTAGACTTATGTATGGAGTCTTGTTGTATAGAATATCCAAATGATTCCATTTTTACCTATTATGTTATGATATTACGATCAGATTGGGTACCAAAATAAATGGATTACGGATTTAATCCGCTCTCCATGAATGAGATAAAGACATAATAATATAATCAGGAACAGTATCAGTATAAAGTTTACTTTTATTTTAAAATTGAATTTAATGCTCAAAAAAGAATTTGCGAATTCTTTTTGGTAGTAGAATTCCTAGAATAGGATTGGAATGCGTAATAGGAGTTGTATAAGTACATGCCAATTTGGCTATTTGTATATTCCATCTTTTATCGGAGTTCCACTTGGGGCAACATAAGGCGTGCTATATCATAATTTTTCCTTTTATATTCAATAGAGTCAATGAAAAAATAAAGCACGACGATTCTCTATAGAGATACAGAGATAAGATATCTGACTCGGTATCTATGTAACAATTTCTGTTTTGGGGTTTACATATATACATAATTGTTGTTATAATTGAACATAATTGTTGTTATAATTGAAATTCAAAAGGATTTATTATGGAAAATAATTAATACTGATTAGTCGTAAATCAATTTAATTTTCTTATGCCATTCATTAAATAAACACAATTTGAGATACAAATGTAAAACAAACCCTTCATTAATTCAAAGTAAGTAGTTAATCGTTCCAATTTGCCCTGAATTTTTCCGTCAGAAATATCTTTTTTTTTTTTTTTTTCTTCTGATTTGAAAAGAAAAGAGAATAGATGGAATATGTAGAATATTTCTTTTTGTATTCTATCGTTTTGGTTTTGGCGGCATGGCCAAGTGGTAAGGCGGGGGACTGCAAATCCTTTATCCCCAGTTCAAATCTGGGTGCCGCCTAATCAACAAAAGACTCGGGATTTCTTATCCATCCTGTTGATCTAAATTTAACTTGACGAATTCTTGCCCAACCGAAAGAAAGGCAATAGATTTTGGGGGTGGCCAAAAACGGTACCAATAGGAATAAAGCAACCCCCACTTATTTATTTTGAATTTCATGATTGGTTCGGGCTAGTTATTTGATTCAATTGATAAATCAAATAACTAGTGAGAGTCAGTTCTGGGATTCAGAACTAGGAAAGTCAAAGTAAGAGATTGTAAATCTTGGTATCCATCCTAAAGGACTCTCTATTTTTGACGCTAGGAGGGATTCTAGGAAAGACTTGATAGTCTTCCTAATTACCTTACCCTGCAATACTAGGAGTGTCCCCTTGATATTGTATCGTATTTGTGCTTAATGCTTCCAGATTCCACCAGAAATCGTATAGTAATAGTATTATATAAGGAACTTGTTACGAGTGGACTCATTTTCATTGGATTGCTTCATCAATAGCCTTAAGTCAGAATCTATTTTGACTCTGCATCATCGATTCTACTATGATTAGTAATCAATAAAGGAATAATTCCTTCACTTCATAAAGATAGGGGACATAATTCACATGGATATAGTAAGTCTCGCTTGGGCTGCTTTAATGGTAGTCTTTACATTTTCCCTTTCACTCGTAGTATGGGGAAGGAGTGGACTTTAGGGGTACTACTAATTGAGTAATTGAATTGTATCAATTGTTTAATTTAATTGATCGTGAAGCATTTTCAAATAAAAATATCTCTCTTGCAAAATTATACTGGAAACTACTAGTGGTTTCCAAATAGATTTTACACAAAACAAAATAGGATCTTGCTTGCTTTGACTTTGAGTGATCCACATATCGCAATTTCACCTTTTTAACCTTTTATACTCCTATAAATATAAATTTTATTTATGCTTTATCGACTCATCTGATGTCATGTTTAAGCATGAAAAATAGGCGAGTCTACTACTCCTTTTCCAAGTCCCAATAAATTACGATAGAGCTCCGTGGATCATTTGTTAAGGGATCAATCAATGACTTCTTTGGAATACTAAAAAAATAGAAATAGAAATAGAGTGCTATTTTAATATACTATATGTATATTAATCTTGTAGATTAATTTATATCAAGCCTATATCTGTATGTAACTGTTAAAAAAATAAAAAAAAAAAAAAAAAGAATAATATAAATATATATAATATATATAATATATATATATATATTATATATAGTGTACAATACTCGATAGTGTGGTAGAAAGGTTTATATTATATAGTTCTTTCTACCATACTATCTCCAATACTGTTGATTCCAGTCCAATCATTTTATTTAAGACTTGGAGTTTGAATCCCTTTCCTTTCTTTAATCATTCATAAGAACAGAACTAATAAGTCAAGTTTCATTCAAATTAATCATTTTGACTGACTGTTTTTACGTAGATGATAAGTAAAAAAGCAGTAGGAACTAGAATGAAGAGTGCAGTAGCAATAAATGCGAGAATATTGACTTCCATAATCTCATTTTTTTTTCTTCGCAATAACTCGGGATCTAATCCCATAGAGATGATAAATTTGACTCCTGTAAAATAGGATGGATTGCATCCTGATGATACTGAATCGAATAAATATTATGAATAACAATAGCTGATCTATCAAATCGATTCATCGTCAAGAATTGAATAGTATAACATAGGAAGATCCTTTATCCATAACAAATCAAGGGATTCCTGATACAATCAAAAATCCCATTGAATTTCTCATCCTTTATCTACTCTTTATTTTTCTTTATTTTCTATAATCTGCCCTCTTCCTTATACAATTATCTGATATCTGATGAGGTATCATATGACCGGTATGGTATTCTATTGGCCACAGACCAAAATGGTAGAAGTGAAATAGAAAAAGGGCGCGTTAAGTTCTAATCTAAGTTTTTTTGTGATGATCTAATCTTTTTCCTTTTGAAATAAAGAGAAGTCTGATAAATATGGATCCAGGCATAGTATAAAAAAAGATAGAATATTCCAACAAATTTACTAAAAAAGGGGGCGTTGTTTGGTTTTTCTTTTATTAGGATTCTAAATCCTTGGATTGGAACGCATATATAAAAAATGCAGTGTGCAATTTGCATGAGAATGCAAATAGATTTTTAGATTTTTTCCAATTAGTAATTTAATTTAATTGAGGGTACAAAAAATCGGACCTAGAAAGGGATGGTTTAATCTTATAATCTTAAAAGTACTCTGTTGATGTAATTATCCTAAGTTTCTTGTGTATCGTACAATAAAGAAGTACAATTTTTATATGTACTCCCAGGAAAACTATGAGTACTCTATTCCATTTCATTGATCAAGAACAATGGAAAAAACCAGACCAGTCTAGTATTTCAGAAAATCCCGAATATGGTGATACCTCCGATTGTACTAATCTACATATGTCTCTCTCCAATCGGTACTAATCAAAGAAGTAGAAATTCCTATACCGTATTTGTCTGATAAGAAATGAAAAAAAAAAAAAAAAGAATAAAGATCCCCACCAGGAGTGAGATTTTTATCCCTGTCTCCCTTTTTAGAGACAATGAAGAGATGAATTGCGAAATGCATCGGATCCTAGTTCGGGACTGACGGGGCTCGAACCCGCAGCTTCCGCCTTGACAGGGCGGTGCTCTGACCAATTGAACTACAATCCCGGTGAGGTATACAGCATAAATATTGGTTTTATTCGAATCGAACATTCTATTCGCCGCGTTGTAAGAGAGATACAAATGATATATTGATATTATATCCACATAGATATGGACTATAGTAAGGATGACACGGATTATTATAAATCTTGTGGTAATACAATAACCACAAGATTTATAAGAAAACTTTCAATGAAAAAAAAAAATAACTCTTTATTCCTCCGCTCCGGTCATTTATAGAGGATAAATAAATTGGTTATATCATACTCATGGAGCGGCGAATTGTTGGGCCGAGCTGGATTTGAACCAGCGTAGACATATCGCCAACGAATTTACAGTCCGTCCCCATTAACCGCTCGGGCATCGACCCGGGAAGAAAAAATTCCAGGCTTATTGATAATTGATAATTCATGATCAACTTCCTTTCGTAATACCCTACCCCCAGGGGAAGTCGAATCCCCGCTGCCTCCTTGAAAGAGAGATGTCCTGAACCGCTAGACGATAGGGGCATACCCGCCCGAACGCTATGATACTATGATCATAGTATGAGCCG